CTATACTAACTGAAAAAAGAGCATCTTTAAAAAATTCATACCAATCTATAGAATTATTCAAATTTTGGTGTAAAAGGTTTATAGACGGAGTTAACCATTTTGATAATATATCCAAATACACTCCTTCGTGATTGAAAGGAATTCCCAGGGATCCAACGAACAACGTAAATAGAACCAATACAAGTATAGGAAATAACATAGTATTATCCGATTCATAAGGATACGAAAAAAACTTCTTATTTCCAAAACGGGTAATAGTAATAAAGGGTTGTGTGATGTTTCTTGCATTCTGATCAATTCGATACGTTTTTTTTGAAAAAAAATAAAAAATCTCATGATTTTTCATTGTTAATAACGTTAATAAACTAAAATTTTTGTTAATTCTTTTTGAATCTTCTTTACCCCATAGAGATATTGAATAGAAGGGGGTATTCTTTTTGCCACTATAATTTTGAAAATGAACGTTTAAATGTCCTTCAAAAGTAAGTAAATAGATTCGAAACATATAAAATGCGGTTAATCCCGCTGTAAACCAAGCTATTATTGCGAAAATTGGTGAATACAACCAAGTATCATTAAGAATTTCATCTTTGGACCAAAAACAAGCAAGAGGCGGAATACCACAAAGAGAAAGTGTACCTAATAAAAAAGCGGTTTTGGTAATTGGGACATGCTTTGTTAAACCCCCCATAAAAACCATATTCTGACTTTTATTTGGAGAATATCCAACAAGAGTTTCCATTGAATGAATAACGGATCCAGATCCTAAAAATAATAATGCTTTCGAATAAGCATGAGTAATCAAATGAAATAAAGCACTTCGATACGACCCCATACCTAGAGCTAACATCATATAACCCAATTGAGACATTGTGGAATAGGCTAAACCTCTCTTAATGTCTTTTTGAGCAAGGGCAAAAGTTGCTCCGAATAATATTGTTATTACTCCTACCAAAGAGATGAAATTCATTATATGAGGAATAACTATGAAAAGAGGAATAAGCCGAGCTACAAGAAAAATTCCCGCAGCTACCATAGTAGCAGCATGTATAAGAGCCGAAATAGGAGTAGGTCCCTCCATGGCATCCGGTAACCATACATGAAGGGGAAATTGTGCAGATTTAGCAACTGCACCGGCAAATAATAGAACGGCACAGAAAGTAACAAATAAAAAATTGACTTCATTATGATTATTAGAAATCAAGTTATTGAATATTTTGAATAAATCTCGAAATTCGAAACTCCCTGTTATCCAATAAAAACCTAAAATTCCTAATAATAAACCAAAATCCCCAACACGATTAGTTACAAATGCCTTTTGGCAAGCATTTGCAGCAACAGGACGTGTGAACCAAAACCCTATTAATAGATATGAACACATTCCTACCAATTCCCAAAAAATATAAATTTGTATCAAATTAGAACTAGTAACTAATCCTAACATAGAAGTACTGAAAAAACTCATATAAGCAAAAAATCTCAAATATCCTTGATCATAAGACATATAATTATCACTATAAATAAGAACCATAATTCCAATAGTAGTAATCAATATTGACATAATAGAAGTAAGCGGATCGATCAAGTAACCGAATTCTAAAGAAAAATCATTATTGATGATCCAAGACCATACATATTGATAGATAGAACTGCCATTTATTTGCTGAATAGACAGATTGATAGAAAAAAGCATGACTATACTTAACAAAAAAACACTTTGAAAAGCCCACATACGACGCAGACTTTTTGTTGCCGACGGAAAAAGAAGAAGTCCCGCTCCTATTAAAATAGGAACTGGAAGTGGAAGGAAAGGAATTATCCACGCATATTGATATGTCTGTTCCATAAAAAAATTTTTTTATTCTTAATTGATTGTTTACGATTTACCGGATCCTACCCCCTTTCAATTTCAAAACAAAAAGGGGTCAATAAAAAAATCAAGAGATGTACTAACTTAAAGATATTTTTCGAATTTTATATATTATTTATATATTATCTGGGTCTTTCCAAAAGACTTTAAATATTAAAATTAAATATTAAAATAAAGAAGTTACAATTGGGCAAATGATATGACCAACTTGCTCATAAAAAGAGAATTTAGTTATTAACTAAAATTTTTATTAAAATAACGAAAATACAAAATTTCATTATTATTAGATGACTTTATATTCATAAAGTAAGGATAAAAAATTACACTAAAAAGATTACTTGATTATGATATGAATCGATATGAATCATAGGATTAACTAAGGTAAAAATTTTGTACTAATCTCGCTTTTTAGTAAGTTTGTTTCAAATCATTAACTAGTTTCATTATAAATTATAAATATAAAATTTATTGATTATTTTACGTTTCAATAAAAAAGGCATTTATAGGAAACGCTATAATATCTAACATTTTACATTTTATATAAGATTTTTTTTAACAAAACGTGTATCTTTTAACAAATTAATTACTTTAATTACTAGTTTGATTCGAATTTTAAAATGGAATTTGGAA